AATAAAATGCCTGACCAAAAGGAATATTCTGATAGAATATATAATGTATATTAATTACTTTTATTTTAAAAATAAGCTAAAAAAGCTAATGAACTCATAATTCATTTATAAAGTAAAAACTTTTTTTTAAAATTATATATTAATGTAATCCAAGCATAAAAGACTTTGACTCTTTCAGATTTAGTTCAATCTATTATATATATAAATAATTACTAAATTATAAAATCAATATTATTAAATAGCACTAAAATAATAATAATAATTATATTAATCACTTCAATTATACTAGCAATTTCAACAAATTCATGAATTACTTTATGAATAATAATAGAAATCAATATAATATCATTTATCCCCATTTTATCAATAAACAATATAATCAATTCAGAATCAACAATAAAATACTTCCTAATTCAATCAATTACATCCATAATTCTTTTAATAAGAATTATTATCCTATGATTAAATAACAACTCCAATATCAAATCAAACCTGCCAATTAATCTATCATTAATAATAAAACTTGGATCAGCACCATTCCATTGATGATTTATTCAAATAGCAGAAAAACTAAATATAATTAATTTATTAACTTTATCCACATTACAAAAAATTATTCCCCTAACATCAATATTTTACATAAATCAATCAACAACAATTTATCTTATAATCATCATAAACACAATCATAGGCAGAATTAATGGAATTAACCAAACCTCAATATATAAAATCATCACATACTCATCAGTTAACCATATTGGATGAATAACAGCAGCAATAATAATTAACCAAAATTCATGAAAACTATACTTCACAATCTACTCTATAATAATAACATCAATAATTATGATAACACATATTTCAAAAACACTAAATTTATACCAAATAATCAACCTTAAACATAACAATATTAACTTAATCCTATTTAGAATAAATCTATTATCCATAGGAGGTCTCCCTCCAATAACAGGATTCTTACCCAAATGAATAATTATTATATACTTATCAATAAATTCAAACATCATAATTTTATCAATTATAATAATTACATCAATCATTACCCTATACTTTTACATTAAAATCATTTATTCAATATTACTATTAAACAATACTAAAATAAAATGAATAAAACAAAATAGACAAAACCCACTTAATTCAATATTATTAACCAATCTAATAATATCAATTATATTAATAATTATACTCAATATAATATTCTTCATATACTAAAACTTTAAGTTAAATAAACTAATAATCTTCAAAATTATTTATAAAGTAAATCTTTAAGTTTTAGATTCTAAAGCTTTTTTTAGCTTATCACTAAACTTGCAATTTAATTTTATAAATATAGAATCAGTAAAAATCCCTAAAGATATAAATAAATTTACAATTTATCGCCTAAATCAGCCACTTCACTATCATTAAATGAATTATATCAACAAACCACAAAGATATTGGAACCTTATATTTCATCCTAGGAATCTGATCAAGATTAATTGGAACATCTCTCAGAATACTAATCCGACTAGAACTTAGAATCCCAGGTTCATATATTAATAATGAACAACTATATAACTCATTAGTAACTATTCACGCTTTTATTATAATTTTCTTCATAATTATACCAATCATAATTGGTGGTTTCGGAAACTGAATAGTACCACTCATATTAGGATCACCAGACATAGCATTCCCACGAATAAATAATCTAAGATTCTGATTATTACCCCCATCCCTATTTTTCCTAATTTCAAGAATATTCATAAACAATAGATTAGGAACTGGATGAACTATATATCCCCCACTATCTAATAATTTATTCCACAGAGGAAAATCAGTAGATATATCAATCTTTTCTCTACATTTAGCAGGAATCTCATCAATCCTAGGAGCCATTAATTTCATTTCTACATCATTAAACATAAAACTAAATTTCATAAACTTAAATAACTTAACATTATTTACATGATCAATCATAATTACAGCAATCCTACTACTTCTATCACTACCTGTACTAGCAGGAGCTATTACTATAATATTAACTGACCGAAATCTAAATACCTCATTTTTTAATCCAATAGGAGGAGGAGACCCCCTCCTATTTCAACATCTATTCTGATTTTTTGGCCACCCAGAAGTATATATTCTAATTTTACCAGGATTCGGAATTATCTCCCACATTACTATAAATGAAAGAGGAAAAAGAGAATCATTTGGATCAACAGGAATAATTTATGCAATAATATCAATTGGAATTCTTGGATTCATCGTATGAGGACATCACATATTTACAGTAGGAATAGATATTGATACCCGAGCCTACTATACAGTAATTACTATAATCATTGCCATCCCAACAGGAATTAAAATATTTAGATGAATAACAACAATAAATGGTTCAAAAATTTCATTCAACGTAAGAACAAATTGAACTCTAGGATTCATGTTCCTATTCACAATAGGAGGAATTACAGGAATCATCCTATCAAACTCATCTATTGATACAACATTACATGATACATACTACGTAGTAGCCCACTTCCACTATGTTCTATCTATAGGAGCAGTATTTGCTATTATAGCAGGATTTACATATTGATATCCACTAATAACAGGAATTAGAATAAATAAATCAATAACTCAAATTCAATTCATCACAATATTCATTGGAGTAAATACCACATTCTTCCCACAACACTTCCTAGGACTATCTGGAATACCACGACGGTATAGAGATTATCCTGACTCTTATATTCAATGAAATATACTTTCATCAATTGGATCATCTATATCATTTATTGCCATCATAATAATATTAATAATTATATGACATAGAATAATAACAAAAAAAATAACACTATTTCCTATTCAAATAAACTCATTCATAGAATGATTCATAACAACCCCACCCACAGAACATTCATTTAATGAAATTCCATACTTCATAAAATTCTAAAATGGCAGAAATAATGCAGTGTATTTAAACTCCACTTATAAAGACATAACTTTTTTTAGAAATAAATTCATGAATATCTCTATCATTTATAAATAGAACTTCACCAACAATAGAACAATTAATCTTCTTCCATGATAATTTAATATTCACCTCAACACTCATTATAACAATAATTATAATCCTAATAATAAAATCACTAACAAATAAATTAATAAGAAAAAACATTAAAGAAAATAATAATATAGAAATAATCTGAACTGTCATACCAAGATTACTCCTAATCTATATTGCATTACCATCAATTCAACTCCTTTATCTAATAGATGAAACAAATATCCCATCAATAACAATTAAAATTATTGGTCATCAATGATATTGATCATATGAATATTCAGATTTCAATAAAATCGAATTCGATTCATATTTAATACCTTATACAATAGGTAATTTCCGAATCTTAGATGTAGATAATAAAACTGTAATTCCAATGAAAATACAAATTCGATCATTAATTTCATCAGATGATGTAATTCATGCATGAACTATCCCATCCATTGGAGTAAAAATTGATGCAATACCAGGACGACTTAATCAAACTAACTTCATCGTTAAACAACCAGGAATCTTCTTCGGACAATGCTCAGAAATTTGCGGAACAAATCATAGATTTATACCCATCTCAATAGAAAGAATTAGACTAAAAATATTCAATAAATGAACTATAAGATTCTCATTAGATAACTTAAATGTAAGTATAGGTCTCTTAAACCATAACATAATAATTAACAAATATTTCTAATGAAAAAGAATTAGTTAATAAAATATATAACATAAATTTGTCAAATTTAAATAAATATAATATTATTCTTTTCATTCCTCAAATAAATCCTATAAACTGAACATCCCTATATTTAATATTCTCCCTACTAATAATCATATTAATATCCAATATATTCTTTAATCACCTAAATCATAATAATCAAAAAACATTAATAAATACAAATAAATTAATACAAAAAAAATTAACCTGAAAATAATAAATAACATATTCAACATTTTTGATCCATCATCATTCATTTTCAATCTTAACTGAATAAGATCCATAATTATTATTTTATTAATACCAATAAAATTCTGAACTTCATCATCACGAATCAATAAAATACTTAATATTACAATAAATTGAATTAATAAAGAAATCATAATTAACATTAAAAACAATAAATTTATTCTAATAATTAGATCCATATTTATTTTCATTATACTAAATAATTTCATAGGTTTATTCCCCTATATTTTCACTAGAACTAGACATCTAAGAATAAATTTAACTTTCTCATTACCAATCTGATTATCAATTATAATATACGGATGAATAAATAAAACAAATAAAATATTTACTCACCTAATTCCAAACAGAACACCCTTCCCCCTTATACCATTCATAGTACTAATTGAATCCATTAGAAATATTATTCGACCACTTACCCTAGCCGTACGATTAACTGCCAACATAATTGCCGGCCATCTCTTACTTACAATTATAAGAAGAAGATCAAACATTAAATTTATACCAATAATTATTTTAACTCAAATTCTAATAATAATACTAGAAATAGCAGTAGCAATAATTCAATCCTATGTATTCACCATCCTATCTTCACTTTATATAAGAGAAATCAATTAACTAATGAAATTCACATATAATCATCCATTCCATTTAGTAAATCCAAGACCATGACCAACATTATCAGCAATTAGATTAATAATCACCATATCAGGCACAATTATATGATTCCACGAAAAATCATCCCTACTAATACTTAGAGGTATAACAATTTTAACTTTAATTACAATCCAATGATGACGTGACATAACTCGAGAGAGAACCTTCCAGGGCATACATTCTAAAAAAGTAGTACTAAATATAAAATACGGAATAATTTTATTTATTGTATCAGAAATCCTATTTTTCACTTCATTCTTCTGAGCTTTCTTTCATAATAGACTATCACCAGATATTTCAATAGGAAATAACTGACCACCCAAAAATATTGAAACATTCAATCCATTTAAAATTCCCCTATTAAATACACTCATCCTACTATCATCAGGAATCACAGTAACATGAACACATAATAGAATACTAAATAATAAATTAAATAAATCATTAATCAGATTAATAATTACAATCCTTCTAGGAATCTACTTTACAGTAATTCAAGCAATTGAATATATAAACTCCCCATTCTCCATTTCAGATAGAATTTATGGATCAACATTCTTCATAACAACTGGATTCCATGGAGCACACGTAATCATCGGTACAACATTCCTAATCACAGCAATAGTTCGAATCAAAGCAAATCACATATCAACTACACATCATATTGGATTTGAAACAGCAGCATGATATTGACATTTTGTAGATATTGTATGATTATTTCTATTTTCATTCATATACTGATGAGCTATATATTTATATAATATAAAAAGTATAATTGACTTCCAATCATTAAGTTTATTAATTTAATATAAATAATATTATCCATTACAATCATACTAATAACATTCTTCCTGATTTCAATTTTAATGTACATAATCTCATTAATTATTTATAAAAAATACAATTCAAACCGAGAAATAAATTCTCCCTTTGAATGTGGATTTGACCCTAAATCTATAACCCGATCACCTTTTTCTATTCACTTCTTTCTAATTACAATTCTATTTTTAATTTTTGATATTGAAATTACTTTAATTCTTCCCTTTATTATTAACATTAATTTTTCAAATTTTTTTCATCTAAACTTTATAATAAACTCAATTTTCATGATTTTAATTATTGGTTTAATTCATGAATGAAATTTAGGAATCCTAAACTGAAAACTATAATAAATCATTACCAGAATTATAGTTTAAAAAACATTTGATTTGCAATCAAAAATTATTATATTTAATTTATCTTATAATATGAAACATTTATGTAATTTAATTTCGACTTAAAATCCTGGATTTATAAAATATCCCATATTTTAATTGAAACCAAAAAGAGGTATATCACTGTTAATGATTAAATTGAAAAACTTTTCCAATTAAAGAAATATATTAATAAGGCTTCTAACCTTTAAATAGTGAATAATTATCATTTATATTTCTATTTATATAGTTTAAAAAAAACATTACATTTTCACTGTAAAAACAATTTATTAATTTATAATTACCGTTTTTATAATTTAATTTAAAATATTGATTTTGTAAATCAAAAATAAGATAACTTTAAAAACTTTAGTTAATATAATTATTAATTATATATAACTTTACATAATAATTAAAATCTTAATATTAGTTAATATAATAAACTTTATATTTTTCATATTATCAAATCCAATAACAATCAGAATTAATATTTTCATTCAAACAATTCTATGTTCTATCATTATAGGTATAATAATTAATTCATTTTGATTTTCCTATATACTATTCCTAATTCTAGTAGGAGGATTAATAATTATTTTAGTATATATATGCTCGATTTCATCAAATAATATCTTTTTAATAAAATTTAAATTAATTACTTTATTTTCTCTTATGATATTAATAATAATAATCCTTTCATTATTATTCAATAAAATTATAAATATAAATTATATTACTAACTTCAATAAATTTATACTCAACAATTATCATATAATCAATATAAATAATAATAGAATCAAACTAAATAAATTATTTAATAAAAATTCATTTCTTATCACTTTAATAATCATTAACCTTCTATTCTTATTAATAATTATTTCATCAAAAATAATTAATTGAATTAAAGGACCTTTACGTAAAATTAATTAACTAATGAAAAAAATAATTAATAATAACTTAATAATTAATTCTTTAAATAAATCATTAATTAATCTTCCATCCCCTATTAACCTTTCATTTTTATGAAATTATGGATCCCTACTAGGATTATTCCTTTCCATTCAAATCATTACAGGATTATTATTATCAATACATTATACTCCAAATATCCATATTGCCTTTGATAGAATAAACCATATTTACCGAAACATAAATAATGGTTGAATATATCGAATTATACATTCAAATGGAGCGTCATTCTTTTTTTTATGTATCTATATACACATTGGACGAGGAATATATTACAATTCATTTTTAAAAAAAAATACATGATTCTCAGGAATCCTAATTCTATTTATTCTTATAGCCACAGCCTTTCTTGGTTATGTCCTCCCATGAGGACAAATATCTTTCTGAGGAGCTACTGTAATTACAAATCTCTTATCAAGAATTCCATACATTGGAAACTCATTAACTTACTGAATATGAGGAGGTTTCTCTATTAATAATGCCACATTAAATCGATTCTTTTCATTCCATTTTATCATACCATTTGTATTAACAGTAATAATAATAGTTCATCTAATCTTCCTTCATGAAAAAGGATCAAACAACCCCCTAAACATTAATAATTCATTTGATAAAATTCCTTTTAATCCTTTTTTTTCCATTAAAGATATACTAGGATTTATCTTAATCTTAATAATTTTCTTCTCACTTAATACATATGAACCATTCCTACTTAATGATTCAGACAACTTTATTAAAGCTAATCCATTAAATACCCCACCTCATATTCAACCTGAATGATACTTCCTATTTGCATATGCAATTTTACGATCAATTCCTAATAAATTAGGAGGTGTAATTGTTCCTCCTAATATCAATTATAATCCTATTCATATGATTCACTGAAAAAATAACATAAAAAATACCAATAGATTTTCCTTTCAAAAAACCATTTTTTGAATCTTTATTAATATTTTCCTTTCACTTACATGATTAGGCAGAATACCAATTGAATATCCCTTCATTATAATTAGACAAATTATATCTATATTATATTTCTTGTATTTCATTTTAAACCCAATCATAAATCTTAACTGAAATTCAATTTTAATTAAAAATTTATAATTAATGAACTTGTTAAGTAATTGTTTTGAAAACAGTATAAAGAATTTAAAAATTCTATTAATTTAATTAATTAAAAAAAATTTTATCTTAATATCCTCAATATTATAATCTTAAATCAAGCTACTTAAATTAATATATCAATCAACAAAAAAAGAAAATTCATAAAATAAAACCAAATATATAAAATATTATAGATAATACTTGTATAAAATAATTAATATTTATTAACTTAACTAGACTTATATACAACCCTTGACCATCAAATAATTCTATTCACCCAGTTCCATAATTTATATTAAAATAAATTCCTAATAATAAATACATCTTTGAAACCTTATAAGTTATTAAATTAAATATAAAAAATATCAAACTCATAAATCAAATTAAATAATTTTTATATACATAATATATATTAAATAATAAATAACCCAATAACCATCCCATAAATAAAAATACAAAAATAATTATTTTTATATATAAACCTATATAAACAAAATTATATACATTAAATAATAATCAACTAAATATAGATCCCCCAACAACAGACATTAAACTCAATATAAATATAGAAATCAATATCATCTTATTTTCATAAAATAACATAACCCCAAAATAATTTATTTCATAAAAAAATATAAAATAAATCATTCGTAATGAATATATTATAGTTATCCCAATTCCACCCCAAAAAATAAATAAATATATATACATATTATACCCACTAAATATAAACATCTCTATAACTAAATCCTTTGAATAAAATCCAGAAGTAAATGGTAATCCAAATAAAGAAACCCTCCCAATCAAAAAAATCATACAATTTACAGGAATATACTTAACAACTCCCCCCATAAAACGCATATCCTGATTGTTATTTATTATATGAATAATAATACCAGCACATATAAATAACATTGACTTAAAAATAGCATGAATAAATAAATGAAAAAAACATATTAATTTTATATTTAAACTTAAAACCCTAAATATTAATCCTAATTGCCTCAATGTAGATAAAGCAATAACCTTTTTTAAATCATACTCCATATTAGCAGATAAACTAGACATAAATATCGTCATTACCGAAAAAAAAAAAACTGTTTTTATTAACATTTCACAATTCATTAAATCTAACATTCGAAAACTTAAATAAATACCAGCAGTAACCAAAGTTGAAGAATGAACCAAAGAAGAAACAGGTGTAGGTGCGGCTATAGCAGCAGGAAGTCATGAAGAAAAAGGAATTTGAGCACTCTTAGTAAATGAAGATAAAATAATAAAAATATAAATTAAAAATATATAATTATCAAAAAAAAAAGTATATAGAACTATATTCCAACCACCAAAATTAACTATTCAAACAATTGCTATTAATAATATAACATCACCCACACGATTTATAAGAACAGTCAACATTCCAGAATTCAATGATTTCTCATTTTGATAATAAATAACTAAACAAAAAGAAACTAATCCCAAACCATCCCAACCCAACATAATTCTAATTAAATTAGGCCTAATAATCAACAAAATCATTGATAAAATAAATATCAATACCAAATATATAAATCGCACATAAAAAATCTGCCCTCTCATATAGTTTTTCCTATAATAAATTACTATTCTAGAAATAAATAAAACTAAACTAATAAAACTTATTATAATTCAATCAATCAAAATTAAATAAATAATAGATATAGAATTTAAACACACAACTTCCCATTCAACTAAATAAATCATTCCAAAAAAAATAAAAAAAATACCCAAAAATATAAAAAATAAACTTAACATAAATAAAAAAAAAAATCAATTAAAATAAATAAAATAACCAGCCAATATTCAAGATATAACTACTATTTCCTTAAACCCCACAAGTTAAAATTTTAATATAAACTACTTGAATTTCTAAAAATATAATAATACAAAATCAACATTTAAAATAATTAAATTCACTGGTAATCAATGAAAAAATAATAATAAATATTCTCGTGAATAAATTATACAAAAACCATATAATAGACTTAAAATTTTTCCATGCTGACCCATAATATATAAACCTAACCCATACACTACTCTAAAAAAACTAATTATAATTAAAGTAAAAATTATAAAAAAAGATACAAATAAAATTCTAATTATTAATAAAATCTCACCCAATAAATTAATAGTAGGAGGAGCAGCCATATTAGATGAAATCAATAAAAATCATCATAAACTTAATATAGGCATATAAGAAATTATACCCTTATTAATTATCAATCTTCGTCTATGTAACCGTTCATAATTTAAATTTGCTAAACAAAATAATCCAGATGAACAAAAACCATGCCCAATTATTAAAATATATCTACCTATATAACCTAAGCTAGTTAAACTTATTAGTCCCCCAATAACCAAAGATATATGAACTACTGAAGAACCAGCAATTAACAACTTTATATCAAACTGATTCATACAAACTAGACCTATATAAAATCCACCCAATAATGAAATCATAACCAATATAAAATTATACTCTATACCATAAAAATAAATAAATAATATAATACGCATTAAACCATACCCACCTAACTTTAATATAACCCCAGCTAAAATCATTGATCCAAAAATAGGAGCTTCAACATGAGCCTTCAATAATCATAAATGAAAAAAATAAATAGGAATTTTAACCAAAAAAGCCAAAATCAAAAATAAATAAAGCAGTCATCCCTCTAACCTAATATTATAAAATATATATATTGTATTACCCCTACAATAAAAATAAAAAATTGCAATTATTAAAGGCAATGATATAGTAAATGTATAAAAAATTAAATATAATCCTGCTTGAACTCGCTCACTCTGATATCCTCAACCCATAATCAAAATCAACATTGGAACCAATGATATTTCAAAAAATAAATAAAATAAAAACACATTCAAATTAAAAAAAACCAATAATAACATTAATAATAAAATTAAATTATTTAAATTAAATAAAAATCCATAATAATTCATTAAATAAATTATATATCTAGCTAAATACCCAACCATAAAAATTCATAATAATAAAATAACTATACCTAAAGATAAAAAATCACTTATCATAAAATAACTAATATTACATATATAAAATATATCAACATTTAAGAAAACCAAACCAACAATCATCAATAAAACAAAGATAACTATTAATCATCAATTATAAATAAATATAATACAAAAAATTAAATACAAAAAAAATCCTAACATTCTAATAAATTAAATCCAAAAAAATAATCATTACCATATAAACGAATTATAAAAACCAAAATAGTTAATCCCAACACCCTATCAATAACCATAAATACAATAAATATTAAAATAAAATAGCCTTCCCCAACAAATATTAAAATTAAGTTTAATAAAATCATTATTAAACCTAACATAGAAAATTCTATTCTTAATAAAATCATTAATAAATTCACACGCTTCATCAATAATCTAATTAAACCAATAAAAAAAATCATCCTAAACAAAATTATATATAAACCAATCATTTGCTTAACATCTCAAAAAAACCAATAAAGTATCATTAATCTCCAAAATTAATATTTTAAATAAACTATTTCTTGCTTTAATTAAATTAATTTTTTTACCAAATAAATTCCAACATATATATAAATATATACTTCAATTAAATATAAAAAATCTTAAAGAAACAGGCAAAAAAATTTTTCAAGTTAACATCATTAATTTATCATATCGATATCGAGGAAAGCTTCCTCGAACCCAAACAAAAAAAAAACTAATTATAAAAAACTTAATATAAAAAAAAAATAAATAATAATCACCTCCCATAAATAAAACAACAAAAAAAAATCTCATAAATAAAATAGATATATATTCAGACATAAATAATATAACAAATCCCACACCTCTATATTCTAAATTAAACCCAGAAACCAATTCACTTTCACCCTCAGCAAAATCAAAAGGTGTCCGATTAACTTCAGCTATTATTGAAATCAATAAAATACAAACTAAAGGAAATACTATAAATATAAACCAATTACCATAAATTTGAAAAAAATAAAATTCCCTAATATTATAACTCCCCACATAAATAAATCCAAAAAATAAAATAATAACTAAACTTACCTCATAAGAAATTGTCTGAATAACACCACGTAAACCCCCTAATATTCTATAAATTGAATTAGAAGACCAACCAGAAAACATAATTATATAAACACCCAAACTAAATAAACAAATAATAAAAAGAAATCCCAAAACAAACATAAATATAACACCCAAATAAGGAAAAACAACCCAAATCAATACAGAAAATGTAAATATAAATATAGGAACTATATAATAAATAAAAATATTAAACTTTTCCAAACTTATAGATAACTTACTTAATAACTTTATAGCATCCCCAAAAGACTGAAAAATACCAATTAATCCAACCTTATTAGGACCTTTACGAAACTGAACATAACTTAAAACTTTACGCTCCAATAATCTATAAAAAGCCACCCTAATCAACAACCCCAATATCAAAAAAATCATACTAAAAAAACCTCTAAATAAATTATATAAAAAATTTAAAAAAATTACTAAATATATAATACATATATAATTGATCCCTAAAATCAATACATTAAATCTGACAAAATAGTAAAATCATTAATATAACTCAATTATAAAAATAAAAAATTCATAATCTAAATTCCTTTCGTACTAAAAAATAAAAAATAAATAAAGATAGAAACCAACCTGGCTCACACCGGTCTGAACTCAGATCATGTAAGATAATAATAGTCGAACAGACTAAATAATTTAAATTTTTCCATCTAAAATAAATCTTAATCCAACATCGAGGTCGCAAAACTTAATTCCAATAAGAACTCAAAATTAAAATTACGCTGTTATCCCTAAGGTAATTTAAATAAATCAATTAATAATAAATTTAAAACATAAAAATAAATATAATAATAAATCCTAATAATAATTAAAAATAAAAGTTTTATAAATTTTAAAATCACCCCAACTAAATAAATTTTTACTCACTTAAATAAATAAAATTAATAAAATTCTATAGGGTCTTCTCGTCTATAATTAAAATCTAAACCTTTTCATCTAATAATAAAATTTTTAAATATAAATTAAACACAGATCATATTTCATTAAATCATTCATTCCAGTTCCCAATTAAAAAACTAATTATTATGCTACCTTAGTACAAATTGCAGCCCTTCAAATAAATTCAGTGGGCAGACCATACTTTAAATCAAAATCAAAAAAAAATGTTTTTGATAAACAGTTGAACATAAATTTTTGCCAAATTAATTAAATCTAATTATAATTAATCAACAAAATACCATTACCTCATAATAATACTAATTTCATCATTTTAACCAATATAATACAATTAAATAAATATCCTAAATTAATAAATTAATACTATATTAAATATACAAATCATCAAAATAAAATTTTTATTATAAATAATAATAAAAATTATAATCATCCACATTCATAATAAAAATAATAACAAAATAAATATAAAAATATATTATCAAGATAAACCCAAATAAAATTTAATTATTAATAATAATACGAAATTAACAAATTAACTCATTACTAAATCAATAAATAAAATTAAATTTTATAATTCAAAAACTAGATATATTTAAAAACGAATAACTTATCATCCCTAACTAAAATTAATTAATACAATTTATTCAACAGTAACTAACTAAATCAATTATCTCATTTAAATTCGAGAAAACAATAATTAAATAAATAAAATTAATAAACTTTGATACACAAAATACAAAATAATATTCATTTTTCAACAATTATTAATAAATTATACCAATTACCCATCAATGTAATAATTCCCTATAAAATTCTTATATAAATTCTAAATCAATACTAATACAATAACTATAAACAAAAAATAAATTTAATTATAAATAAAAAATAAATTATAAAAAAATTAAATAATAAAATAATCAAACTTAATTGAATTGCACAATCCTCCTTTTATTGTAAATAAAATATATACTATATACTAAAATCTGATATTTCCAAGTACACATTCCAGTACACTTACTTTGTTACGACTTATCTTAATAATTCAGCCCAAAAATCAATTAAATTAATATAACCAAAAATAAGAGTGACGGGCAATAAGTACATAAATTAATACTATAATCATTTATACTAAATTAAATAAATTACCATTAAATCCATTCTCATAGCAAATTTAAATTAACAATAATCCACACATTAAATATATTGTAACTCATAATATTCTTAACTAAACCTGCATCTTGATCTGAATTATAATTAACTAAATAAACTAAATATTCAAAATCTAAATACAATTACAACAACGATATACAAAAAAAATTAAGTAAAATAAATCGTGTATTATCAATTAATAAACAAGTTCCTCTAAATTGAATAATATACTGCCATCTTAGTTATATTTCATATAATAATAATAAATAAACTTAAATTTTATTCCATTAAATAATAGGGTATCTAATCCTAGTCCTAAATTAAAAATTCCCAAAATAAAATTTATTAATTAATAAATTATATAAATTCAAATAAATAAAAATTTCACTTTATTACCTAATTAAACATAAATTATATAAATATAAAAATAAATCATAATAAAATCATAAATATTTAATTATCAATTGTATAACCGCGATTGCTGGCACAAAAATTTAACAATAAATTAATAATAAACCTTCAATTGAATACCAATCAAATATAAAAAACCATATATTATAATTAAAAATTAAATTAATTAATATCAAAATAAAAAATATTTTATAAACAATTATGTATACATAAATAAAACTCAATAAATAAATTATAAAAATACCAAATTTTAAAATAATTTAATTAAAAACAAAAAAAATAGATCAATACAAAATTTATTACCTCCTCTCCATACCCCCTATACCTATATAATAAATTTTTTTTTGATTATTATAATAATAATCAATAATTAAAATAAAATTGTATTTCTAGAAAAATTAAAATTAACTATCTTTTATTTTTTTGTTTATATTACAATATAGATAACATATTTTAGTATATTTTTACATAATTTTTACATAATATTATAATATAACTTAGATTAATTAACTTAAAGTAACTATTCTTCTTTTCTATATTTATTATATTAAACATTACATAAATAACCCAAAAACCACAAAATATCACCAAATAACCCCCAAAATTAACCAAATCTTACCCTAAAATTCTAAAATACAATTAAAAAAATAAATCCTAAACTTTTAAAAATAATAAAATACACAAATAACAACCAACTATCAATATAATAATTTCCATAAATAACCATTCCATTTATATAAACTACAA